AAGATCGATTTCCAGATCTAAGTCGTAAACGCAATAAAAAAAAAGGAGATCCATAACATCTATGTCAGCCTTTCTGCCTTAATAGACCCAAAGCAACTCGCTTTTTAGATGATCCTTCTAGAAGAGTGGAATTATCAAAAATTCTTCTAGTTACTTCGTTCTTTATTTCCACTTGTGCGAATCTTGAGGAAAATAATTGTGTTTCCACCGAGCTGAAACAATATGTAGGTGGCTTTAGTAAACCAAAGTCATCGTTTCATTTTCATAGCTATTTTGCTTCAATCCCCCTAAAAAAAAAAAAAAATTGAAGATCTAGTTACGATTAGAAAAATCGTTTGCGTATCTCCCTCCATGGATTCTTTACTCATACTCATTCAATTGGAAGTCTTTATCCAACTCAAAAAATTATGCTTCGCGATTCCATAATCCAAATCCAATTAATTTATAATGGATCCTTGGCTTGGGTACAAATCCCGAGAATGTATATTCTTCCTCAAATCGTTTATTGAGAGGTAAAGGATTAAATCCTTCCTAAGAAATAAAGTTTTTAATCGGAATTATGAATAAAACCGAAAGAACCCTTAACTATTTAAGCTGTTAATAGAACGAATCACACTTTTACCACTAAACTATACCCGCTACAATGTGATTATTGTATATGAATGGATCATTTGTCGAACAAGAGCATCATACATAATAAAGATAGTAGATGGTATTGGAACAAAAAAAAATATTGAAATAATGAGTTCTGTCTTGGGTGAGTTATTTAGTGACAGGCGTGGCCTGAACCATTGAAGTCAGAACATAAAAAGCAATTGTGCAAAAATCCATAGCTATATTTTGATTTCCCCTCTTTTCTATTTGAGTATTCCCGTTATCTAAATGCAATAATTCGAATTTCATTGCTTAACTTAAACTTAAAAACGGATAAAAAAAAATGGATCTTTTGTATCTGTATAAAGATAGAATAAAAAAAAGAAAAAGACTTTTTATTGACTTCATGTGTAACATAGTCATTATCCTTTGTTCAATTGGGAGAGATGGCTGAGTGGACTAAAGCGTCGGATTGCTAATCCGTTGTACGAGTTATTCGTACCGAGGGTTCGAATCCCTCTCTTTCCGCCTCTTCTGATGACTTGAGATTTTCTTTCCAATTGGAAAGAAAATCTCGAGCACTTTTTTATCATAATTAAATATCTCTAATAGAGAAAATCATAAGAAAATGAAGAAATCAAGCAACAAAAAATCCCTTATTTCTTTTTTTATTTTATTCCTCACGTCCAGGATTACGTCCTGGATCATTAGATAGGAATCCGAAGATGAAGAGAGAAACAAAGAATATCACCACTGTGTAAACGAAGAGTTTGAGAGTAAGCATGACAAAATCTCCAAGATAAGATCGTTTTTGGTAAAAAGGGGAATAGATTATCCATTTTTATATTTTATACCACATATTATATTCCATTTTTACACCAAACAAAACAAGAAATAAGGTGGTTTCTATAAAAAGAAAAGAAAGGAATTTTCGTAAATTCATTTGTAAATAAGACTCTTTCGGTATGAAAATGGTTTTTTATGTGCACAATTAGTTATTGTGGGGACCCTATTATAGGGTCCTTGTTCACTGGAAAAGGTCAGAATGGGGAAGTGAGGTGATCCAGATCCATCGCGCTTATCGAAGAATTTCCATGTTTACATTGAGGGTTCCTAATGTAAGACTTATCGGATCTTATCAATGGATTGGTATAATATTTTTTTTTTTTCATTGACTAAATCATGAATGTTTGTAGGACAGTATTAAAGATCTCATCGAAAACTTACAGCAGCTTGCCAAACAAAGGCTAAGAGAAAAAAGAACAGGGGTATGACTGGCATAACATCTACGATTGGATTGAAAAAAGCATAAGCCTCGGGCAATTTAGCAAAGAAAAAATGACTCGAATGAAGTATAGAATTAAGATAGATACAGATTAAACTAAAGATATTAAGCATAACAAATGTTTCATTCTTGGAGATAATTGTATTTTGATTGAGTTATTGATATAAGGTAAAAATGAAGAAAGTCAAAATAGACCCCCCAATACTTCTTCTTTGACTAACCCAATCAAAAAGCCTTCAATTCTCAAACGAAAATAGAAGGAATCATACTTTCATACAATATCTTAATGGAATTCTATGTAATGATCAATAAATTCCGTTTAATTTTACAACTACACGTGTCAATTCCCCCCCAATATCGAATCCATGGAATATGTTCGGGGAATTGACGAATGACCAACACCTATATTAGTGTTTATTAGTATTGAATAGAAATCTAAATGGGGCGTGGCCAAGCGGTAAGGCAACGGGTTTTGGTCCCGCGACTCGGAGGTTCGAATCCTTCCGTCCCAGAGCTGTCCAATTCTATCCGAATAAAGATTGCTTTGTTCTATTAAATTAAATAATAAATAAAAGAAAAATCTTCTGTTTAAGATTAAGAGTGTAATGTTTAATTTATTTAATCCTTTTCCTATTTCTAATGATTCAGAAAAGAATCGTATGTTTTACTTTCTTTTTCACAAATCGAATCGAGCACTGATGATATACAGAATCGATTTGTGATACAGGTAGGATAGGAATAGGGATCAATACAACGATCAATCTCTCCCATAATAATATCGATACTACCTAGTATTGTATTGTCATAATATCAGCCAATCAATATAGAATATATAGAAAGTAAAACAGATAACTACTGTATAATCGATTCCATCCAGAAATCCATTTTCCTCCGTAAGTAATATTTATATTTATTTATATAATATTATTATAATAATATAATAAAAAAATATGTACCTGCTTATCTTTTCACTTATACAAGATTGTCCAGCATACCTTAGCCCCCCTTTTTATGTTATGATTCATTCGCCCCATAAAATTTGTCAGTAGATCGGAGTTAAGCCAGCAAGGGCGGTATACATTTTAATATGTAAGAGATGCATTTTTTTATCGAATTTTTGATTTCACATCTGGGTCTAATTAAAAGTTGTAAATCAATGTAACGATTGGATCGGGGGGGGGGGGGGTAATTTAKACATTCCATTCACTTCACTTTGATAAATAATTACAATTAMTTTTTATTTTAAATGAAATGGAATTTCAGTAAAGATTACTTAGCCTGAAGCAAAACAAAGTAGAAACAACGTCCATATTGCAATTGCACCGCTGTTACTCTATTTCATTGACAACCACATTTCTGTTTTGGTGAAGAAGATCCGTGATTCCCTAAATCTCTGCGATTACCTCCATTGACAATTGTTTGATAAATTCTGATGGATATGACAAGATCATATTATTCCAATATTTTTTGGATCAATCAGATCGGGTAAAATAAAAGAATAACGACCTAGACTTTCCACAAGACTTTTCTATTCACCCCCACGAAAAAATAAAGTATGTATTATTATATATCGATTGAGCCAATGATTATTCATGATTCCATATTGAATCAATTCCATACCGGTTCCAAACGAGAGGAATGTTAATGTTATGGTAAAACTTCGTTTAAAACGATGTGGTAGAAAGCAACGTGCGACTTGAAGGACATGATCGGTTGTGGGTTCTTACACCCACCACTTTTTTATATAGGAATTCTGAGGTGCTCGTTGGCTCGACATAGTTTGTTCTGTTCTACTCTACTGGAATCTCCGTTTGGTTGGGTTTTGGGTTAAAGTAAATAGTACATGATGGAGCTCGAGCGGAAAAAATCAATTTATTTCTCAGAGGTAAGGGTCTAGGGTTAATGCCAATCAATAAGTTGGAACAACTTCGTAAGCATATCTTCGATATAGAAATGGAAAAGATTCCATTCTAACATCTAACAAAAGTTTTTTTTTTGAAACTTTTTTGTTGGAATTGGGAAAACTATTTCGATCAAAAGTGTATCACACGGGAATCAATCGTTCGTATCACTCTTCGACAGTCAATAAATAACAAAAGGGATGTTGCTGCCATTTTGAAACGATTAAGGATCACCGAAGTAATGCCTAAACCCAATGATTCAAAACAAGGATAAACGATCCTGGAACAAGAAAACACCATTTTCAATTGTCTCAACAACTTGAGCAGAATAAAAAATGGGTTAGAGACGGCTCAATAAAGGAAATGCCAAGGACAAGGACTCCGGATTTTCCTTTGAACTCTTTGAGAATTATTCAACTTGAGTTATAAGTACGAATGATTTTTTTTTTCGGTTTTTTCGTTAAGGAATAAGAAATTCAATTAAACTAGAAACTAAACTATTGAATTTCTTATTTTTCTTTTATGGATTGGATCTATTTATTTGCCTTGCCACTCTATACACTATGACATAAATGAAAATCATTCTTTCTCGAGCCGTACGAGGAGAAAGCCTCCTATACGTTTCTAAGGGGGGGAATTGCTCATATATAGATATCTATCCCAATGAGCCATCTATCGAATCGTTGCAATTGATGTGCGATCCCGAAGAGAAGGAAGAGATCTTCGGAAAGTCGGTTTTTATGATCCAATAAAGAATCAAACTTATTCAAACGTTCCTGCTATTCTATATTTCCTTGAAAAAGGCGCGCAACCTACGGGAACCGTTCATGATATTTCAAAGAAGGCAGAGATTTTTAAAGAACTTCGCGTTAATTACACGAACTAAAATGAAAAATATATATATATAAATGGATATCCAATCCAATATGAAATAGAAAAAATGGAGTAAATATATGCATATGCACTAACAGAATCCATACAATTAATGGGATTATCTTCCATTGGGTGGTTTTGGGTGAGACTCTGCTAAAAAAAATGGGCCAAGCTTGCTACCTTTAATAGATATAGATATTGCATAAACCCGAGATTTTCTTCTTCAATTTAATTTCTTTTCTACATCTACACTTTTTTTATTCTCTATGTGGATGTGGGTTAGCTACGAAGTGCCAATCTAACACAAGTTCTTATTATTTTATTTCAATTTCTTTTGTTTTTTCAAG